ACTCTAGAATTCTAATAATATATATTTGAAATACTATACTATAACTAGAATAGTATATATTCTATTTCGAATATATTCTAAAAAATAGTATAAAAAATAGAAGAAAATATATTCGAAATAGCTAGAAATATATTCTATAACTAAACTAGAATATAGAAGAAAGATATTATATAAAATTAATAAAATTATATAAATCGAAAAATTATAGAAAATAGAAATATATTCGAAAATAAAAAATATTCTAAAAAAATAGAAATATATTAGATTAGAATAAAATAATTTATTATTATTAGATATTAATAAAAGAAGCTAAAATAAAGCATTATAATATTAATTATATTAATTTTTGAAAATTTTAGAATTAATTAGAATTCTAGAGTTTCTTACTTTTGTTATTATAAATAGCAACTTCTATTCCCTCTTCAAATAGGAATACTACCGCTGGTTTTATGAAAAAACGCCAAAGCCCCTTATCGGATTTGAACCGATGACTTACGCCTTACCATGGCGTTACTCTACCACTGAGTTAAAGGGGCTCATTTGATTGAATTCTTGAATGATCTACTATGTGGATAAGATAGATCTATGAAACTAGATTAGAAATTCAATCTCTAAATCTAGAAAAAGTAAGTAACTATATTAGAAATTATATTATAATAGAATATTAATTAAATTTTTATTAAATAAATTATTTAATTAGAATTTGAAATTAGTATTCTCGATTAGAATTATTATATTCTAATTATTAAATTAAAATGAAATTATTCTAATCGATAATGGCCTATAATGGATAATGGCGATTAGAATGAATCTTAATATAAGAATAAAAAAATTCTATGGAATCTGAAAGGGGCAAAGATTCTTCAAATCGAGTCATACCATTTTCTTATATTGACAATTTCAAAAAACTGTTCATACTATGAACATAGTATGCTGGCGGTCGGGCAAATGTGCCCCCATCGTCTAGTGGTTCAGGACATCTCTCTTTCAAGGAGGCAACGGGGATTCGACTTCCCCTGGGGGTAGGGTATTACGAACGGAAGGGGATCGTGGATTCTTTTTTTTTTTTAATAAAAAAATCTGGAATTGATTCTTCCTGGGTCGATGCCCGAGCGGTTAATGGGGACGGACTGTAAATTCGTTGGCAATATGTCTACGCTGGTTCAAATCCAGCTCGGCCCAATAATTCACTGATCTGCCATGAAATAAGCCCCTTGTTCTCGCGAAATGCCTGATACGAAAAAAAGGAAAAAGTTCGGATATATCTCTACTTGTTCTTTATTTTATTTGTTTTATTTCTTTTTTTTCTCAAAATTCAGATCTTGCTAATCATCTAGACTCAGATCCGGATTTGTAAGTATAAAGTCTAAGAATAAAGAGTAATGTAAAGAAAAAAGAGTCTTTTTTTTTTCTTTTTACATTGAAAGATTTTTTTTTATTCGATTTTGATTTGAAATAATGAAAAGATTACTAGCAATCCCTGTCCTTTTGTATCATTAAAGTGTATATCCATGTGAATATCACACTCCCTTTTCTGTTCCAAGGCGTTGATTTCAATCGAAAATCGAAATATAAATATAAAAAGGGGTTTGAATGAAATCATAATAATATGTATGCTGTACATTTTATTGCATTTCCCGGGGATTGTAGTTCAATTGGTCAGAGCACCGCCCTGTCAAGGCGGAAGCTGCGGGTTCGAGCCCCGTCAGTCCCGACGGATCTAATAATATTAAAAAAAAAAATGGAATAAAACAAATACATCAACTCATATCTCCCCCTTCTGCGAAAGGGGAGCAAATAGCACAATTTCATTTTCATTCCCAAGGGGATACTTCTTTTTTTTTTTTTATTTATTCTTATTACTTAATTCTTATGACTTATTTATTTAATATTTCTATATTTAATTCTTATTTAATTCTATTTAAATATTTTCTATACAAATTCTAGTTAATTTGAAATTTTATTTACTATTCAATTTAATTTGAATATTTGGAATATTTAATTTATTAATATTATGGAATTTATATTATTAAATAAAATTATTAAATTAATTATTTTAAATTAATTATTATTAAATTATTATTAAATAATTAATATTTTAATATTTACATATTAAATAGTTACATAAACATAATTAATAGTTACTTAATAGTTCCATAATTAAGATTTAACTATACATAATTAAGATTTAACTATTTAATTTTTTTTTTTTTCTTTTTTCAACTAGTACTGATTAATCGAAACATATGTGAATTAGTACAATTATTGGTAGCGTCATATTCAAGATTTAAAAAGATACTCTACTTAGTTTGGATTTTTCGATTACTCCTGACCCGTATAATGAAATCGAATCGAGTACCATATCTTTTCCGGTAGCCCCATACACAACACAAATAAATCACACAAAAAAATCGGATTTGTACGATACAAAATGAATTTAATTTCTTTGATAGAATCCTTTTTTTTTTTAAGTATCTTTTTTCTTGGCTCCGATTTTGTCTAATCTCATTCAAATTTCAAATTGCGCACTTTTGTTTGGGTTTGGTTGTAACCAATCTAAGTGGAAAGGAAAGGTGGTTACATGATACGTCTCCCATGATTGTACAAAGAAGTCAAGAATTTTTTATTTTTTCGAGAAAAGAATATGAAAAATTAAAAAAAGTAAAGTAAATAAATTTGCAATTGAATCAAGAATCTGTTTTTTAATTCGGTATGGATAAACAATCTTTCTATGTTATACTATTGAATTCTCGACAATGAAGCGATTTGATAGCTCAGATATTGTTATTCATGATATTGATCCAATTCAATATCATCGAGATGGAATTCATCCCATTGAATTTAGAGTAGAGGCGAAAGATTTAGTATCTCTATGGGATTTAATCCCGAGTTTTTGCGAAGTAAAGAAAAATGAAAGAAACGATGAGATTATGGAAGTAAATATTCTTGCATTTATTGCTACTGCATTGTTTATTCTAGTTCCTACTGCTTTTTTACTTATAATATACGTAAAAACAGTTAGTCTTAGTCAAGGTGATTAATTTGAATGAAACTTGACTTCTTAGTTCTTATCAATGATTGACGGAATAAAATGAAAAGGATTACTAGTTTTCGTTTTAGATGAAATAAATAGACTAGAATTAGCAGTATTCTATGAGATCCCATAGTATGATAGAAATAAATCTTTTTTTTTTTTCTATCATACTACCTATTTTTGGTATTCTAATGTATAAAGTTATACTGTATGAAGATATAGGTTTAGTATAGATATAGATTAATCTAGAATCTCATATTGATATATCTAGATATCAATTCTATATATGGAATGTACATAATGTCCCAATTCTATTTCTTCATCTATTTGTGTTGATTCTAATTAATCTGAAATAGTCGAAATCGAAAGGCAGTTCTTACTTTTATTATTCTAATTCCTATAGTTCTGATTATTTTCAATATGAATCCCAACATCCACTGAAAGAATAAAATCAATAAAAAAAAAAAGTAAAAAATCTGAACATATAGTAATATTAATTATTAATATTAATAAAAGAAAATCAAGAAATCTTTTTTTTTTTTTTTTTTAGAAGAAAGAATTGATCGAGCAGTTGACAGATCATCCAAGGAAAGGAGTTCTATAAAAACTTTTAAGGTTTCAACAAAACAAAGGATTAGTAAACCCTGCCCGTCAAGTTAATAAAATAAGGTATAGCATAAATCAATTTTATAAAAGAATAAAACAAATAATAAACTAAGCAAGAAAATATCTTATTTCCCATGGAAAAGTCACTTAATTTTAATCACTTTGAATATTTAAGAACCAATAACTATTTAATAGTTAATAAAAGAAGTACTTTTTTTCTCTTTGAACAGGAAAGAGACAAACAAAAAAAGGGAGGGCGATCCCTTCCCCCTCACCTCATTGTTGATATATAACTCTGGTAAGAACCACTTTATCGAAATAGATAATTTAGGAAAAATTTGGTTGGAATCAATTTACTATCATTTGTATTCGTTTTACTTTGGAAATATGAACACCACAATCATTGAAATATTTGTTTGATTAAATTAAAAGAAAAGGGTATTATTCATATATTATTCATAGAATAGATTACTTCACTCAAATCCAATATAGATATAGAATTTTGAAATGAAGATATTTTAAATTCAATTAAATTGAATTTAAACAAGAGTTAAAGTTTAAAATCTTTGCAGAATAATGTATAAAACAATTGATACAGTTTGATTTCTCAACTCAATTAGTAGTACCCCTAGAGTCCACTTCTTCCCCATACTACGAGTGAAAGGGAAAATGTAAAGACTACCATTAAAGCAGCCCAAGCGAGACTTACTATATCCATGTGAATTATGTCCTCTATCTTTATGAATATGAAGGAATTTTTTATTAATGAATTTTTCTATTTAAGGAAGTTTTCTATTATTGTTCACTAATACTAATAATAGTAGAATCGCTGGCGCAGAGTCAAAAAAAATATCTTCAATATATTGATGAAACACTACAAAAAAGCCAATTAATTTTAAGAAGTTTTTATATGATGACTGAAAAACTTTTAGTACAAACAAAATAAACAGTAAGACCCTTGGAAGTATCAAGGTGACTTTTCCTCCGCGTGCTTCTGTTGGGGGAAAATTCAACAAATTATATCAGCAAAAGGGAATAAGGTACTTTGCGTCTTTTGTTGATGAGGCGACACCCGGATTTGAACTGGGGAAAAAGGATTTGCAGTCCCCCGCCTTACCACTCGGCCATGCCGCCAAGACGACACAAAATAGAAAAAAATATCGTCCTCCTTTATTTTTGAAAGGGGGACTCTTTTTTTTTGTACTTGCACCGTGAATCCCATTTTTTTTAATCCCTTTCAAAAATTCCGAAAAATAAATCCTTCTTTTTTTTTTTTTGATTGGATTTATTTTTTCAATTAATTTTGTATAGTATTTCAAAACATACACTATTAAAATTCTTTCTGCTTTCTATATGAAATAAAAAAGTGACTTTTCTTTCACAAAAGACAAAATTAAGGACAAATTTGAACCATTAACTATTGACTGTGAATTTACGAACGATTCGTGGATTTGAATCGAAAATTGTATTTCCCTAATCTTAATGATATCGTAATGATATCAGAAAAAAAAAAATGGATACCTAACCAATCAGTATTGATTCTTTTCAATACAAAATTATTCTCAATTTGAATTATAACACCAATTATGGGTATATGTAAACCCTAGAACATAAAATTTTACACAGATAGCTAATCTGATATCTTATCTGTCTAGAATTCCTCTATCAAAATGTGCTGTCAAAAATGGAACTGCAGTAAAGGGGGAGACAGGAATATATACATAGCTCTATCTAGTTCTATCTGGATATGCTTAATAAGCCTTCTTATGCACTTCAACAGTTTTGTTTATATATTCTTTTATATATTATCTATAATTAGAATATTCTATATAATTAGAAATAATTAGAATCGAATTTAATATTATATATAAAATATTTATATATAATTATATATATAAATATATATATTTATATATATAATATATAAATATATAATATATAAATCGAAAATATATACAAATAAATAAAAATACATCTTTTCTATGTATATGCAATTTTTTTTTTTTTGAATTAAACAAAGAAATCCACGAAAAAGCTAACTAAGTCTTAAAAAAAATAAACTTTCTAGTGTTTCTGATTATTGGTTCTTTATCCCATCGAAAGATGAAATCCTGAATCCATATCCATTTATTTTAGGGATATTCCAATCATATTGGAATATGTAATATCATAATAATGGTAGAAATTAAATCACGTTTTGTTTTGCTATTCTATACAAAATTTCCTAAGTCGAAGTTAAGTGTAATTTCTCAACCCCTTTCCAGTTGTATTTCTTGCAAATTCGAATTTGAGTATAAAATTATCTTTATTCCACCGTTCATATGTATTTCATATATTCCATATCCATCTATGGAGTTAGATAAAATTTTATGCGATTCTGTAAACAGAATAAAAATTCTATCATTGCTAGATCGATCTATATAATTGAATTGAATGAGGCACGATCCAATAATGAGATTTTTAAAATAGTTAATAAACGGGAAATTTAAAATGCTCGAGGATGTAAACGAGGGAATGTCTACAATACCTGGATTTAATCAAATCCAATTTGAAGGATTTTGTAGGTTCATTGATCAGGGCTTAATAGAAGAGTTTTCTAAGTTTCAAAAAATTAAAGATACAGATCAAGAAATTGAATTTCAATTATTTGTGGAAACATATCAATTAGTCGAACCATTGATAAAAGAAGGAGATGCTGTATATGAATCACTTACATATTCTTCTGAATTATATGTATCCGCGGGATTAATTTGGAAAAACAGTAAGGATATACAAGAACAAAAAATTTTTATTGGAAACATTCCTTTAATGAATTCCCTAGGAACTTTTATAATAAATGGAATATACCGAATTGTAATCAATCAAATATTGCAAAGCCCCGGTATTTATTACCGCTCAGAATTGGATCATAACGGAATTTCGGTCTATATTGGGACTATAATATCAGATTGGGGGGGGAGAATAGAATTAGAGATTGATAGAAAAGCAAGGATATGGGCCCGCATGAGTAGGAAACAGAAAATATCTATTCTAGTTCTATCATCAGCTATGGGTTTGAATCTACGACAAATTTTAGAGAATGTGTGTTACCCTGAGATTTTCTTAGCTTTCCTGAATGATAAGGAAAAAAAAAAAATTGGATCAAAGGAAAATGCCATTTTGGAGTTTTATCAACAATTTACTTGTGTAGGGGGCGATCCGGTATTTTCTGAATCCTTATGTAAGGAATTACAAAAGAAATTCTTTCAACAAAGATGTGAATTAGGAAGGATTGGTCGATTAAATATGAACCGGAGACTGAATCTTGATATACCTCATACCAATACATTTTTGTTACCGAGAGATATATTGGCAGCTACAGATCGTTTGATTGAAATGAAATTTGGAATGGGTACGCTTGACGATATGAATCATTTAAAAAATAAACGTATTCGTTCTGTAGCGAATCTCTTACAAGATCAATTCGGATTAGCCCTGATTCGTTTAGAAAATGTGGTTAGGGGGACTATATGTGGAGCAATTAGGCATAAATTGATACCAACCCCTCAAAATTTGGTAACTTCAACTCCATTAACAACCACTTATGAATCTTTTTTTGGATTACACCCATTATCTCAAGTTTTGGATCGAACTAATCCATTGACACAAATAGTTCATGGGAGAAAATCGAGTTATTTGGGTCCTGGAGGGTTAACAGGACGAACTGCTAGTTTTCGAATACGAGATATCTACCCCAGTCACTATGGGCGCATTTGCCCCATTGACACGTCTGAAGGAATCAATGTTGGACTTATTGGATCTTTAGCAATTCATGCCAAGATTGATCGTTGGGGGTCTTTAGAAAGCCCATTTTATGAAAT